AAAAGGGAATCGAATTCTTTTCTTTTCCATATTTTACTATATTCTTTACTCATATTAGAATATATATTCTTTACTCATATTAGAATATATATTCTTTACTCATATAAAAGGAAAGGACTCTATATACGGACACCTAGATAAATATCTATACTCTATAATGAATATATATATAATAAATATATAATAAATATATAATAAATATATATGTTATGTTGGTCTATAGCAATTAAATTAATTAAGTTTAAGTTGTAAAATGGATAGAGATACTCATAAACAAATTAATCATGCGCCGAGAACCAGATTTGAACTGGTGACACGAGGATTTTCAGTCCTCTGCTCTACCAGCTGAGCTATCCCGACCATTTCCAAACCATTTCTGATACGCCATCCTCATCATTTTACTAAACGACTTAGGTCTATGTCAATTTAAAAACGACGATTTCGTACGTTTCTAATGTATGTGTATCATATCTATCACAACACTTGTGAAAAGAAAAAAAAGAAACCCGGATACTTTTGTGAAACAATCAAATGAACGAAAAAGATAAAGAATTCTTTTCTAAGATATATAATTGGGGAGTCCCACGGATCTTTTTTTTGGGGATAGAGGGACTTGAACCCTCACGATTTCTAAAGTCGACGGATTTTCCTCTTACTATAAATTTCCTTGTTGTCGATATTGACATGTAGAATGGGACTCTATCTTTATTCTCGTCCGATTAATCAGTTATCTATCAGACTATGGAGTACGTTATTTGATCAATTGATTTGATCAATTAATATTCGATCCTTTCTTCAACTTAGAATTGATTCAGAACCATTTTTTTTATGAAAAAATGAAAAAAAAAAGATACAAGAAAAATATAGATTATAGATACAGATTTGGGTCGCTCGTCATTAATTATTTGTATTTGAGATAGTATTTCAGTACGTGGATCTATGTATATTAGTGTTATCTTTTATTTTATCACTTTTTTATCACTTTATCTTTTCTGGAGTTTTAATAGAAATAGAAGGATTCCTTTATGCAACGCAATCCACTCCATTTGTTAGAACAGCTTCCGTTGAGTCTCTGCACCTATCCTTTTTTATTCTGATTCTTTCTTTATGAACCTTTGTTGTTTTTTTGTTTTCGAAAAAAAGGATTTGGCTCAGGATTGCCCATTTTTTATTCCAGGGTTTCTCTGAATTTGAAAGTTATCACTTAGTAAGTTTCCATACCAAGGCTCAATCCAATTAAGTCCGTAGCGTCTACCAATTTCGCCATATCCCCCCCTCTTTATTTGTTTTGAGATTAAGATCTTCTTAATATGTCATGTCCTTTTTTTCTTTCATTTTGATTCTACCGGGACTGTTGAATTCATTAGATACTGATTCCTGTAAAAGTCTTTCCTCTTATTTTAGTTGATTTCTTATCTATTCTCTTTCATCTCTATCGTAGAACCATATTTGGTCTAATCAGAAATGATTCTATCATTTCTGTATCCACAATTCAATATGGATGTATATATATACCATATTTTTTCTATATGCCCCTCTTCCTATCATTTTTATCATGCAATTTGGAATACTCCAAGGGTCAATTCTTTTCTTTTAATTCTTTTCTTTTATATTATATATATATATTATTTCTTTTCTACATTCATATTAATTATGAATAACTAAGAATGAAAGAATAACTAAGAATGAAAAGTTAATAGTTAAGATTCCTGCAGTTTACTAAATTCCTATGGATGTACAATTTCTGTTATGCGAGCCCGCTTAGCTCAGAGGTTAGAGCATCGCATTTGTAATGCGATGGTCATCGGTTCGACTCCGATAGCTGGCTTTTTCTATTTGTTTGAGTTTTTACGTGATTGATAATGTCTTTTTTAAATTCAAAAATATTGAAAAGACTTCTTTCTTTTTTTCCAAAGGTTACGATTATTATGTCGTAGGAATGTCAAGTTCTAAATAATTGTTAGAGTAGTTAAATCCCCGCAAAACAAATTAAGAAAAGGACCTTTTTCTTTTCCTATATACATTCTTTGTGTATATATAAGGTATATATATATATATATATATATATAAGGTATATATAAGAAAGTTCGAATATTAATACAATCCATCTCAGTATTCTTTATAGTATAATTTTATAGTATAATTCGAATACTTCGGTAGATTTTACTTCATTTATTATATTTCTTTTTTACTTTAGTTCTAGTTCAGTTTGAATTTAGGTTTATGGAATTTCAATTCAATAGGGCAAATTAGGAGTATTTATGTCACGTTACCGAGGACCTCGTTTCAAAAAAATACGCCGTTTGGGGGCTTTACCAGGATTAACTAGTAAAAGTCCTATAGTCGGGAGTGCTTTTTCGCGCTCTGGTAAAAAATCTCAATATTGTATTCGTTTAGAAGAAAAACAAAAATTGCGCTTTCATTATGGTCTTACAGAACGACAATTACTGAAATACGTTCGTATCGCCGCAAAAGCCAAAGGACCGACGGGTCCGGTTTT